ACTGCCAAATCTTATGAATTCGGGTCGATTGGATCGAGTGAAAAATCCTATTGTTTTGGTTGTGGACTCAAGGGTTCAGGTTCAAACATGTTCTTTGAAGAAATATATGAGTTCTATTCTAATAGAAAAAAGTATGTTTTTTTTTATTCCATTTTTAAGTAAATCGAGAAAAGGAAAAACATAATAAGAAATGACACTCCTATCATAGGAATGGAAATAGCCTTGTTGCTGCTTCAATAACAAGCATTTTCGTTTTCAAATCAAATAAATCATTTGATCTATGATTCATTGGAACAAGGAATGGCCTGGCTAGGTACTGGCCAGGCCGGGGGAATAAAAGAAAGAACTTTTCGGACGAAATCAAAGAGGGACTCTTTCTATTGGAGATATCTGTTTCGAATCATTATCTAAAGGGAATTGATGATTGATCAAATTCGTCTATATTTATAGAATAAAGAAAGATAAGGAAAAACTTTTATCAACCTTTACTTCACGTGTCACATATGAATTATCCTTTTAAAATTGGGAGAGATGGCTGAGTGGACTAAAGCGGCGGATTGCTAATCCGTTGTACGAATTATTTGTACCGAGGGTTCGAATCCCCCTCTCTCCGTTTCTTCTGATCACTTGATATTTCCCTTTCGAATTCGAAAAAATCTCTAACCCCCTTTCTCATAGTTAAATGTATGGAATGGAGAAAGAAAATCCTAAGAAAATTCAGAAATCGAGCAAGGAAAAACCCCTGATTTTTTTATTCATCACGTCCAGGATTACGTCCTGGATCATTAGATAGGAATCCGAAGATGAAGAGAGAAACAAAGAATATCACTACTGTGTAAACGAAGAGTTTGAGAGTAAGCATTACACAATCTCCAAGATCATTTTGGGGGAAATAGGGGAATAGATTCTCCATTTTTGTACCACATATTCCGTTTTGACACCAAGAAAAGAAGCGGTTTCTAGAAAACATAAGGAATTTGCAGGAATGAATTTGTAATAAGATTCTGATTCTTTCGTTAACAAAATGATCTCTCATACCTACAATTAGGTATTGTAGGGACCATACATAGGGTCTTCGACCCCCAGAAGGAATGAAGAAATGGGGTGATTCCGATTCATCTCGGTTATCCAAAAGAATTTCCATGTTTGAGTCGAGGGTTCATTATCTGATCTTATCTATTCTTAAGAATAGAATTTTTTTTTATCGAATAAATCATGAATGTTTCTAAGACAGTATTAAAGATCTCATCGAAAACTTACAGCAGCTTGCCAAACAAGGGCTAAGAGAAAAAAGAGCACAGGTATGACTGGCATAACATCTACGATTGGATTGAAAAAAGCATAAGCTTCGGGCAATTTGGCGAAGAAAAAGCTACTCGAATGAAGGGCAGAATTAAGACAGATCAAACTAAAGATATTAAGCATAACAAACATTTTGTTCTTGGAGAAAATTTCATTATTATTGGGTTATTGATATAAGGGGAAAATGAAGAAAGAAGGGAAAGTAGGTCGCAAAATCTTTCTTTTTCTTTGAACTCCCTCAATCAAAAATCCTTCAATTCTCAAATGAGAATAGAAGGAATCATACCTTACATACAATATCTTAATTGAATTATATGTAATGATCAATAAATTCATTTTGATTCTACATCTACATGTGTAGAATCATAGCAACAACCAATTCAATAGATATTGGGGCTGGAATTGACGAACAACCAATACCGATATTAGTGTTTATCGGTGTCGAATAGAAATAAAAATGGGGCGTGGCCAAGTGGTAAGGCAACGGGTTTTGGTCCCGTTACTCGGAGGTTCGAATCCTTCCGTCCCAGACCAATTCTATCATAACAAAGATTGTTCTTTTTAAGAATCTTCTGTTTAAGGGTGTAATGTTGGATACAATGTGATCCAATCTTTCTTTGTGATTTCTAATGATTCTTCTATAGAATCATATCTTCCCTTTCGATTTTGTTTCTCACAAACAAACGGATCGAGTATCAATGACATGTGGATGGAAATAAATATCTTTTTTGATATAGGTAGGATGGGAACAAAGATAAAAGTGAAATTCAAAAAAAAAGCTGGGTGGGCCATTCAGTGTATGTTCGCCCCCTCGCCCATATTCATATTGAAGGTTAGTTAGTCATTTGGATAAACTTTATGCCCCATATCTATGATATTTGGATTCTCACATGATGCATTCTGAGTCGAAATGCGAAATAAAAGAGAAGTCTCTACCTTCCCTAAAGTAAATATAAATAAAGATAGGGTAGACAAAATGACTAATTCTATGTGGATCCTGAATCCTAAAAAACGGGGGGGTTCTTGGTATTAATTCCATCGCTGGAATTAAAGCTCCTGAGACTGGGGTGGGGCAAAATCAAACAAAATAGTAACAACGAATTGATATGAACCCATTTTGCTTTGTACTTATACAAGACAGGATAGCATCCCATAAGAAGATCCTTTTAAATTGGCTTTGGATATGATTCATGATCCCCATGGAATTCGTGTCGATATGAGTTAATCCGCAAAGGAAAGGAAGGTATCAATTTCAAGACCCTTGTCATCCGGATCTTATTAACAAACAAGAAAATTTAATACGGAACAGATTATTTTCTTTGGACCTAATTTCTTTTATTTTGTATTTGATTTGGCTCCAATGAATAATTGGAAATCAATGTAGCGATCAATTGGGGGAGGGGGGAGATTCATACATTCACTTTACTTTATGGAAAGATTCCTGAATCTGAAGTAAGGAAAAATCTGTAGAAAATGAACCATGCCTATATGTATTGTTATTGTTCTATTTCAGTGATCAGTGACACCGGTGTTTCAGTTTTGGCGAAAAAGATCTGCGATCCCTTAAATACCCACGATTACCCCCGGTAACACTTGTTTGGTGTATCTGATGAATACGATAAAATCAGACTCCTACGATTCTGATTTTATCAATCAGATGAAAGAATACCTGAAAGAATACCGACCTTCATTTTTTCTTTCATGAGCCCCTTCTATCCATCCCCAAGAAAACAAAACAATTGGATTTGTTTCTTGACCCATTTATCTGGTTTAAATTATTGATGATTCAATCGGAAAGGAAACATAGAGGTCTCTTATGATGATCAAATTCGCGTCTGATTTAATTAATCAGATATCTGCTAAACATTTTTAGATCCTCGTTGTACCGACTTGTTGATGGATTTAGAGATTCAATTCAGTCTTTACTGGAAAACTTATTTCCAGTAATGATGTCGAAGTAGGAAATTCTTGAAATTGTTTTTTATGATTCCTTATAAATTCTTTCTACTCGAAGAAGTGTGACATTGGTGAATCTATCCTATCGAGTCACTTGCGATCTTTCCCGGTCATTGGAATAGCTTATTTGGTTAATGACTCATTCTGTTCCGGTATCGGTAATCTAATTAAAGACCCTTCTTTAGTTTTAGTTGTTTGAGAAAGAATTGGATCTTTCATGATTCATCATCCCTAACAATCTGTTGAAGATGGAAAGAAGTGTTAAGCAACGCATTTCTTCGTGTTTTTTATAAATGTGTTTCATTCTTCTAATAAAATATGGGGTTAAATTATATTCTTGCTGAGACTTCTCCAGATCCATCTATGAAAATGAAAGTATGGAGGACTTCATATACTATATACCGATTGAGCCAATGACTATTCATGATTCCATATTGAATCAATTCCATACCGGTCCAAAATTAGAGGAATGTTATGGTAAAACTTCGTTTGAAACGATGTGGTAGAAAGCAACGTGCGACTTGAAGGACATTATCGGCTGTGGATTCTTGTACCCACCATTTTATATATCAAAGAAGATGCTCTCGGCTCGACATAGTTTGTTCTATTCCACTAGGACCCCAATTTTGGGGTTGTAATAAAATAATATAATTATAATATAGCACATGATGGAGCTCGAGCATAAAGAATTGGTTCATTTAGCAGAGAGAAGGATCTAGGGTTAATGCCAATCAATAAGTTGGAACAACTTCGTAAGTATATCTTCGGTATAGAAATTGAAAGGATCAAGTTCGAACAAGTAAAAAAAAAAAAGTAAAATGAATTTGTCGAAATAGTTTTACCAATTCCGATCAAAAGTGTATCACAGGGGAATCAATCGTTTCCATAGAACGAAATAACAAAAGGTATGTTGCTACCCTTTTGAAACAATTAAGGATCACCGAAGTAATGTCTAAACCCAAGGATTCAAAGCAAAGATAAAATAAAGGATACCGGAACAAGGAAACACCGTTTTCAATTGTCTCAACAACTAGATCAGAATGGGGAAGAAATAAAATCGATTCTAGGCGAGACAAACAAAAGAGGTTAGAGACGGCTCAATAAATGTCTAAGGATTTCCCTTCGAGCTCTTTGAGAATTACCCAACTTGAGTTATGAGTACGAATGAGATTTCTTTTTTTTTTTTTTTCAGGAAGGAAGAACAAAAAAAAATGACTCAAATCATAGTCTAATTGATGATTTTGTGGATCTATTTGCCACTACAATACATAAATGCGAATCATTCTTTTTCGAGCCGTACGAGGAGAAAACCTCTTATACGTTTCTAGGGGGGGTTGTTCATTTATGTCTATCCCAATGAGTCATCTATCGAATCGTTGCAATTGATGTTCGATCCCGAAGAGAGGGAAGAGATCTTCGTAAAGTGGGTTTTTACGATCCGATAAAGAACCAAACTTATTCAAATGTTTCCGCTATTCTATATTTCCTTGAAAAAGGCGCTCAACCTACAGGAACTGTTCATGATATTTCAAAGAAGGCGGAGGTATTTAAGGAATTTCGAATTAATCAAATGAAATTAATGAAATAAAAAAAAAGGGGGGGGGGGTGCCCAGTATCTAGCTTTGTCTAATTGTTTCTCCACCATTCCTTATTTTTTTTCTCTATTCTCTATTCATTGTTGCTCTCACATGACCCCGTATCATAGAACTATAAAAAAAAAATATCTTCTCTTGATATGAGACAGATAGAAAAAAGATTGAGTGAATAGATGAAATAACTGGGAAATTATGGGATTACCATCAATCCGATGGTTTTCGTTGGGACTCCACCAACAAACAAAAGGTCAATCTTGCTTATTGTACCTCTATTGAATAAATATTGAATAAACCCGACATTTTTTTCCTACCGGAATTCCTTATTTATTTCCCCACTCATACTTCATCCCTTATCTATGTTGTAGTGTCACTCCAACACAAGTCCTTGTTTTATTTATTGAATTGGTTTTCTCAACATTCAATTCATATTGACAATGGTGTATCGAACAAATATAATTCGATCGTGGATAAATAGATCTATTTATCCACATTTCATAAGTTTGTTTCTTTATTTCACTCAAACGATGGGTTCGTCAATTTCGTTGTGACACAAGAAGTATCTTAGTTAATATAATGAAAAAAAAAAAAGAGTATGGGTAGTCTATAAATTTTTACATCTATTTAGATTTTATCTATAATTTATCCCAGAATCTGTTGTATTTTCATCTGATCTCTGTTCATTTTTATGTTCACAATTGATCATCAAATCTTTCTTTTTGATCTGTTGCTAGTTCAATGTTTTGACGAGGTCGGGCAATCGAATCTCTTTATTTATTTTTTATTCCGATCGTATCTACACACCCTATTTATATGGGTTGCTAACTCAACGGTAGAGTACTCGGCTTTTAAGTGCGGCTATGGTCTTTTACACATTTTGATGAAGCAACGGATTCGTCCATACCATTGGTAGAGTTTGTAAGACCACGACTGATCCTGAAAGGGAATGAAAGGAAAAAACAGCATGTCGTATCAATGGAGAACTCTTAGAATACTTCATCCTTAACGGATCGATACAAAATCTTGTTTTGATTCTTTTCTTGGAAAGGGGTCAAATCAATTCAAGTTGGGTCGAGTGAATAAATGGATAGAGCCCTATAGCTCCAATTATAGGGAAACCAAAAGCAACGAGCTTCTGTTTGTTCTTAATTCGAATGATTACCCGATCTAATTAGACGTTAAAAATATATTAGTGCCTGATGTGGGAAAGGGTTCTCTTGTGAGTGGATCATCAATTCCTTTTTTTTTCATGAATCCTAACTATTCTCTATTATGTTCTCTATTATGTAGTGGAGACGAATGTGTAGAAGAAACGGTATACTGATCAAAATTCATTATTCCAAAGTCAAAAGAGTGATCGGGTTGTAAAAATAAAGGATTTCTAACCATCTCTTGTAACTATAACGAACATAAATAAATTGGATGGAAATAGGATCCGTTGATTGTCCTTTCTGGCTCCGGGGTATCTATTCTTTTCTTACTATATACCTTGTTCTGACCGTATCGTACTATAGTATTATTTGATAACTCAAGAAATCCCCCATTTGGTTCAAGTGTAATTTCAAATGGAAATGGAGGAACTACAAGGATATTTAGAAATGGATGGATTTCGGCAACAATACTTCCTATATCCGTTTCTATTTCAGGAATATATCTACGCGCTTGCTCATGGTCATGCTTTAAATGGATCGATTCTTTATGAACCGGTGGAAAATTTAGATCATGACAATAAATCCAGTTCACTAATTGTGAAACGTTTAATTACTCGAATGCATCAACAGAATCGTTTGATTATTTCGGTTAATGATTCTAATCAAAATCGATTCGTTGGGCACAACAATCATTTTGATTCTCAAATGATATCGGAGGGTTTTGCAGTCGTTGTGGAAATTCCATTCTCGCTGCGATTGGTATCTTCCCTAGAAGAAAAAGAAATAGCAAAATCTCATAATTTACGATCTATTCATTCAATATTTCCCTTTTTCGAGGACAAGTTATCACATTTAAATCATGTGTCAGATATACTAATACCCCACCCCATCCATCTGGAAATCTTGGTTCAAACCCTTCACTCTTGGATACAAGATACTCCTTCGTTGCATTTATTGCGACTCTCTCTCTACGAGTATTGGAATTCAAATAGTCTCATTACTTCAAAAAATTCCATTTCCCTTTTTTCAAAAGAGAATCAAAGATTCTTCTTGTTCCTCTCTAATTCTCATGTATATGAATGTGAATTCATATTCATTTTTCTCCGTAAACAACCCTTTCATTTACGATCAAAATCTTTTGGATCCTTTCTTGAGCGAACACATTTCTATGCAAAAATAGAATATCTTGTAGTAGTGCTTTGTAACGATTTTCAGAAAACCCTATGGTTGTTCAAAGACCCTTTTATGCATTATGTCAGATATCAAGGAAAATGGATTCTGGCTTCAAGGGGGGCTCATCTTCTGATAAAGAAATGGAAATCTCACCTTGTCAACTTTTGGCAATGTCATTTTGACTTGTGGTCTCAACCGGCCAGGATCCATATAAAGCAATTATATAATCATCCCTTCTATTTTCTGGGCTATCTTTCAAGTGTACGACTAAACTCTTCGGTGATAAGGAGCCAAATGCTAGAGAATTCGTTTCGAATAGATACTGC